ATCAGTTCTGATTCATTGGGATAAAAGGTAGCCCGTATAGGTAATAGGTATGGACCTATTCGGGCTGTATTGCTGATAAAAGTTGTGATAACAGTAGTTTATACTAATAAATAATTTAATAAAGAGCCTTTCAATTCAATTTCTATGTCTAAATTATAATATTAGTAATTTCATTTTTTTGTTTTAATTTGGAGAGATGGCTGAGTGGGCTAAAGCGGCGGATTGCTAATCCGTTGTACGAGTTATGCGTACCGGGGGTTCGAATCCCTCTCTTTCCCGTTTTGTTGATGAATTGATATTCTATTTTTATTTATAATTTCTCGAACTTTAAGAATTTTTTATTAAACATGTAAAAAATAAGGGATTTTTTATTCTTCACGGCCAGGATTACGTACTGGATCATTAGACAAAAATCCGAAGATGAAGAGAGAAACAAAGAATATCACTACTGTGTAAACAAATAGTTTAAGAGTAAGCATTACACAATCTCCATGATCGTTTTTTTGGAAAAAAAAAAGGGAATATATTCTCCGTTTTTATATCACATATCCTATATTTGTTTGCTACTATGAAATAAAGCGATGTTTCTAGAAATAAAAAATAAAATGATTAATAAGAATCTTCTTTTATTAATTAGTTGATTCTAACCTTATATCCTTAACTATATATAGACTATATGACTATATATAGAGAATAGATATATATTATATATATACATATTATACATTATATACATTAAGGATATGTTAGTAGCAACGGAGTTATTGTATCTATCCACGAATTTCAATGTTTGAATCTAGGATTCATATTGTAAGACTTATCTGATCTTATCAATTGTTAGAATTTTTTTTAATACATTATTAAATTAAAGACCTCATCGAAAACTTAGAGCGGCTTGCCAAACAAATGCTAAGAGAAAAAAGAATACAGGTATGACTGGCATAACATCTACGATTGGATTTAAAAAAGCGTAGGCCTCGGGCAATTTTGAAAAGAAAAAAAGACTTGAATAAAGAGTAAAATTAAGACAGATCAAACTAAAGATATTAAATATAACAACCATTTTTTCGTGAAGATAATTGCATTTTTATTGAGTTTTTAATCTAAAAAAAAAAATAAAGTAGACAATCAAATTATTTTTTTTTATTTACTCAATCAAAAAAACTTCTATTCTCAAAGTAGAAGAAAATAGAAGAAATTAGACTTTCACATAATATTTTAATTCAATTATATGTAATGATCAATGAATTGAGTTTTATTCGATATTTAGGCATGTTAAAATTTTAGCAATAATTTAATCAATTTATTAAATATAAATTTTGACCAGAATTGATAAGTAATCAATACCAATATTAGTTTGATTAGTATTGAATAGAAATCGAATTGGGGCGTAGTCAAGTGGTAAGGCAACGGGTTTTGGTCCCGCTATTCGGAGGTTCGATCCCTTCCGTCCCAGAAAGAACATACCTGGTTTATCAGAATAAACGTTTTTTTGAACGAATCCTAATTATTTTCTATTCCATATCCATAATATAATGTAGATACGTGTGAGAGCGTTTGTGTTGAAAAAATAAAAGATTTTGAATCATGAGGTATCTATCTTTTTTTAGTATTATTATAATATAAAATAAGAATCTGATTATGAATTTATGAATAATATTAAATAATAAAATAAACACTTTTAACTGTATCGCACTATGTTATGTATTGTGTATTATTTGATAACCCAAAGAATATTTGACTTTGGTTCAAATAAACTTTTAAATAAAAATGGAAGAATTCAAAAAAAATTTAGACCGAAAGCGAACTCGGAAACAGGACTTTTATTTTTTATATCCACTTTTTTTCCAGGAGTATATTTATGCACTTACTCATAATCGTAGTTTCAATCGATCAAGTTTGTTCGAAAATGTAAGTTATGACAAAAAGGTTAGGTTACTAATTGTGAAACGATTAATTACTCGAATGTATCATCAGAATTCTTTTCTTATTTCTACTTATGATTATAACCAAAATGCTTTTTTTGGGCACAACAAACATTTTTATTTGCAAATCATATCGGGTAAGTTAGCGGTTATTGTGGAAATTAAACTTTTTCTAGGCGACGAATCTAAAAATTTACGATCAATTCATTCCATATTTCCCTTTTTAGAAGATAAATTCTCCCGTTTAAATTATGTGTCAAATATACTAATACCTTATCCTGTTCATCTTGAAATATTGGTTTTAATTCTTCGTTGTTGGGTGAAAGATTCTTCTTTTTTACATTTTTTACGATTCGTTTTCCACGAGAATCGTAATTGGAACCATTTTTTTTTCCAAAATAAATATATTTCCACCCTTCAAAAAAAAAAAAGAAATCAGAGATTATTTTTATTCTTATATAATTCTCATGTCTGTGAATACGAATCCATTTTTGTTTTTTTACGTAACCAATCCGATCATTTACGATCAACATTTTTTGGAACCTTTTTTGAGCGAACTTTTTTCTATGTAAAAA